TCCGACAACTTCAGGAGAAAAAGAGGCATTTACTTATTACAGAGATGGTGCGATTTGATTATTATTATATATATTAATATATATTTTACTTTATTTACTTTACTTTATTTACTTTATTTACTTTACTTTATTTACTTTACCGCTCTCAGTCTTAGTAAAAAGACACATTATTCAGAATAGAAAAAAAGACTATTGAAAACAAAAAAGAAATCTACGCTTGTTGAAGGTGAAGTTTATAAATAAAGCAATTCCTTCTGTCGTGTATCCCCGATTAATGCAACCTCAGATGCTTCAATTGTTGATTCGAGTATTGAGCGAAAGGTTACACCTATGGTATGGGTCTGTATTGTAGGTCAACCCTACTACACTAGTACCAATAGGCGGCATAGAGGAAGAGGCACTACACCTAGGAATCAACAACACGAAAACTTTGTTATTAATGATTCCTTTTCTTTATCGGGATCGGAACTAAGAGAAATGGTTGGGACAACAAACGTCCATCTTGTTCGTACTTTGGATACCCATATAACCATCAAAGATTGTTGAAGTGACTAATTCCTGGAAATTAAGGAGCGTTGAGAACAAAGAAATTGTTGAAGTTTACTTTTTTATCTAGTATGAACACGCTTGATGGTAAGAAAAGATCTTTTGCAAGAGGGTTGGCTAGAGATTTCTTGTAAAAACATTAGCCCCGCTCAGTTCATAATGACAATCTTTCGACCTTTTTTTAATTCCATGGATTATTCTCATTATGCACATAAAGGAGGAGCCGTATGAGGTGAAAATCTCATGTACGGTTTTGGAACGGAGAATTCTTTGAATCGAATGACGACCGTAACGGATGTCGGCTCAATCCGAAGGAAATTATGCGGAGGCCTTACAGAATTATTATGAAGCTATGCGACTAGAAATTGATCCCTATGATCGAAGTTATATACTCTATAACATAGGCCTTATCCACACAAGTAACGGAGAACATACAAAAGCTTTAGAATATTATTTTCGAGCACTAGAACGAAACCCGTTCTTACCCCAAGCTTTTAATAATATGGCTGTGATCTGTCATTACGTGCGACTATCTCCACTATAGAAATAAAAAAAGGAAAGAAAGAGCAAATACGCTAGTAAATAAATACGCTTAAATACGCTAGTAAAGAAAATACTAGAAAAAAAAAATAGGCTTTCTACATATTGCATCGTCCAAAAAACGATTTTTATCAGCTGTAACAAAAAAAGAAACTTCATAGAAGTCGAAATATGAAGAAATATATGCCTAGATACTTTATTCTATGGATAAAGATCTAATTGATAGAGGAAGCACCGTAAAGATCAATTAGCGAGGTTTTGGACCGATACAATAAATAAGAACTGCTTATTTATGTCATGATATGAGATAAAAATTAGGAATCAACTTATGTAATAGAGCCGATCCCCTAAGTTATTGAGCAGCGGTGTAGCATCAGATCCCAAAGACAGTAAGTCTTTTTTATGAGGAAGAAGGCTTTTTCAAGGATTCTATATAAATTTCTATATGATATGAAAACGAGATAGTTACCTTTCAGAAAAATCTACCGGACGAGAGTCCCGAAATGCCTATGCTTTATTTTTTTGAAAGGTGGGAGAAAAGATAAAACTTCTTATTAATTTAATCAAAATTCAAGTTTGAAACTCATGGAATTAACCCCTTTTGGTTAACCCGAGACAAATCGATAGATCTATGAGAAATCTTATTCATCTTATTCAATTGGATATATGGTAGGGTAAAAAAATGGGACACCAAAAGAATTGACTGCCGAGCCGTATGAGGTAGGAAACTCTCAAGTACGGTTCTAAGGAAAGGAATTGAACCGCCTATTTCGACCGGGGAGAACAGGCCATTCGACAGGGGGATTCAGAAATAGCGGAGGCTTGGTTCGATCAAGCCGCTGAGTATTGGAAACAGGCTATAGCGCTTACTCCTGGTAATTATATTGAAGCGCAGAATTGGTTAAAGATCACGAGGCGTTTCGAATAAGAATAAGAACAAGAGCTCTCTGTTTATTTATTATTTTAGGGTTATAAATTCGAATTAGAAATTCGAAAATTCTATTACTATTAAATTAATATTTAACTAGTAAAAAATATTAATTTAATTGTAATTGTTTGTTTTTGTTGGACCCATCGGTCAAATAAAACGGATCATTTCTCTCTCTGGGAAAAACCAATCAAAGAATTTCATTATATCCTTTCTAAAATCGTTCTATTTCGTCTGATATTTCGTTTCGTAAGGATAAGTAATACACGGATATAGCAAAATAAAATATATATTTTCTGCTTCTATTAAAACTAATAAAAACCCCTCAAATGACTAAATATCGATACTGGAGTATCCCTTAGTAATGAATGCTCACGCGATTTGGGATAGAGTAATATTGTTTGTTCTATCTATGTAAGACAAAAAAAACTCCATCTCGGAACTTCTAATTAAGATATGAATACAATACACTGGTTGCACAAAAAA